ATTATGAATATTTCATATTTTTGAATATGAAATATTCATAGAAATATTATTAATATAATATAAATAAAAAAAAGTAAAATAAAATATAAAAAAAAAAGAAACTAAAAAAGAAAGTACTTTTACTTNAYTAGTGGGGGGTGACCTTATGATAAAGAACTGGAGTTCAGGTAGAGAAGAAAATAGAGAAATAAAAGTTTTAGCTCAACATATATGTATGTCTGTTTTAAAAGCGCAAAGAGTAATTGATCAGATTCGCGGACGTTCCTATGAGGAAACACTTATGATACTGGAACTCATGCCTTATCGAGCATCTTATCCAATTTTACAATTGGTTTATTCTGCAGCAGCAAACGCTAATCATAATATGGGTTTGAACGAAGCTGATTCATTCATTAGTAAAGCCGAAGTCAATAGGAGTGCTATTGTGAAAAAGTTAAGACCTCGGGCTCGGGGACGTAGTTATCCGATAAAAAAACCCACTTGTCATATAACAATTGTATTAAAGGAAAAATCTAAATCATTTTTAGATCAATCAATCTAAGATTTAGATTCATATTAAAAATATGAATGGAAAGAGAACATAATAGAAAAATATGGGACAAAAAATAAATCCACTTGGTTTCAGACTTGGTACAACCCAAAGTCATCGTTCCTTTTGGTTCGCACAAACAAAAAATTATTCCGTGGGTTTACAGGAAGATGAAAAAATACGGAATTGTATCAAGAACTATGTACAAAAAAATAGGAGAATATCCTCGGGTTTCGAAGGAATCGCACGTATAGGAATTCAAAAAAGAATCGATTTGATCCAGGTCATAATCCATATTGGATTCCCAAATTTATTAATAGAGGGCCAAACACGAGGAATAGAAGAATTACAGATGAATGTACAAAAGGAACTTCATTCTGTGAACCGGAGACTCAACATTGCTATCACAAGAATTGAAAAACCTTATGGACAACCAAATATTCTTGCAGAATATATAGCTTTACAGTTAAAAAATAGAGTTTCGTTTCGAAAGTCAATGAAAAAAGCTATTGAATTAACTGAACAAACAGATACAAAAGGAATTCAAGTACAAATCGCAGGGCGTATCGACGGAAAAGAAATTGCACGTGTCGAATGGATCAGAGAAGGTAGGGTTCCCCTACAAACAATTCGCGCTAAAATTGATCATTGTTCCTATACAATTCGAACTATTTATGGAGTATTAGGCATCAAAATTTGGATATTTGTAAACGAGTTTGGATATTTGTAAACGAGAAATAATAGACCTTCATTTGTCTTGCCATTCTGTCCAGTGATAGAACAAAAAATTACAAACTGTTTCATTCTTTTTCTGTTAAATCAAACAAAAATGAACAATTCTAATTCTATAAGGTTGAATAAAAATTCGATTGACCATTTAGTATAATTGCTATGCTTAGTGTGTGACTCGTTAGTTTTTTCTTTAGAGTTTAGGGTTGAGATTCAAAAAAAAAAAAAAAATAGACTAACCCCTACTATGAACTTAGTAACCATATAAATTAATAACCAACTTATTGCTTCGTATTGTCAAGATCCCAAGAAACAGTCACTATATGGGTGGATCGATCCTATAGTTGTAGCAACTGAAATTTTTTCCATAAAAAAGAAATCTGATTATGGGTTGTGAAGCAAAAATAAAGGGATGTGGATAAATGGAAGGATGATAGAAAGAGAGAACAAAAATATCAATGATATATGATTCCAATATGTATGGTCTATGAATCACCTCATAAAAGGCAGTGTGATAAAGCATTAATACTGATATAATCAATACTGATATAAATATATAAATGAAATAAATAAAATATAAAAAAAAGAAAAAAAAAAATAATAAAGAATAAAGAGCCTCGGGTTAATAAAAACTGAGGAGATTGATTCGAGAACGAATTTTGCCGGAAGCTCCATTGCAGAGTTCAGGCCTAACCATTAATGGAGAAGCTATGAGAACGACGAAACCTGTGACTGCATAGGATTCGATTGAAAACGAATCCTAATAATTCATTGGGTGGGATGGCGGAACGAACCAAGAAAAAATTGATTTATTCTGAGAGGTGTCATGAATTGACCTTACGAATGAAAGAGTCAATATTCGCCCGCGAAACCTTTATTTATTTATTGGATTACCATTTTTGGCCCGATTCGATAGAGGTAAAAATAAGGATTCATTATATTATACGTTATATTCTAAAAAAAGAAGCATTTTTTATATTTTCTATATCTAATAATATACACGTCCAGCTGTATATTTTGTATATACATCTTCCTTTGTAACAAATTAAATATGTAACAAATTAAATATAAATAAATGCCATTCATTACTTATAATTACTTATATTATTAACTCATAATTACTTATATTACTCATAATTACTTATATTATAATAATTATAAATWATTATAATAATTATAAATTATACATGTGTATCTGTAATATTATTGAATTATAATTATACATGTGTATCTGTAATATTGAATATTATTGAATCGTTTCATTCGCGAGGAGCTGGATGAGAAGAAACTCTCATGTCCGGTTCTGCAATAGAGATGGAATTAAGAAACAACCATCAACTATAACCCCAAAAGAACCAGATTTCGTAAACAACATAGAGGAAGAATGAAGGGAATATCTTGTCGAGGCAATCATATTTGTTTCGGCGGATACGCTCTTCAGGCACTTGAACCCGCTTGGATCACAGCTAGACAGATAGAAGCGGGGCGGAGAGCAATGACACGATATGCGCGTCGTGGTGGAAAAATATGGGTACGTATATTTCCCGACAAACCTGTTACAGTAAGACCTACCGAAACACGTATGGGTTCGGGAAAGGGATCCCCCGAATATTGGGTATCTGTTGTTAAACCGGGTCGAATACTTTATGAAATGGGCGGAGTATCAGAAACTGTAGCCAGAGCAGCTATTGAAATAGCTGCGTGCAAAATGCCTATACGAACTCAATTTGTTATTTCACGATAGGGATGTAGAACTAAACAAAAGGGATATTGAGGATTAAAAAACAACCGCAGGTTTATTTTTTTCTGGACGGACAATATTTCTTTTTTTCCTTCATCCTTTGCATTGAAATAAGAGATTCAAATAAAAAAATATATGATTCAACCTCAGACCCTTTTGAATGTAGCGGATAACAGCGGAGCTCGAGAATTGATGTGTATTCGAATCATAGGAGCTGGTAATCACCGATATGCTCATATTGGTGACGTTATTGTTGCTGTAATCAAAGAAGCAGTGCCAAATATGCCTCTAGAAAGATCAGAAGTCATTAGAGCTGTAATTGTACGTACATGTAAAGAACTCAAACGTGACAACGGTATGATAATACGATATGATGACAATGCAGCGGTCGTCATTGATCAAGAAGGAAATCCAAAAGGAACTCGAGTTTTTGGTGCGATCGCTCGGGAATTGAGACAGTTGAATTTTACTAAAATAGTTTCATTAGCTCCCGAGGTATTATAAATACTAGTAGATGACACTATGATATAGTAGGCTATCTGAAATAGATCAAATTAATAGATTGTGTCTCACGCATATACTTTTTAAAATTTAATAATTCAAAAAAAAAAACAAAGAAAAAAGAAAAAAGGAAACATGTTGATTATATCAAAATTAGGAGGCACAAAAAATTATAGTTCGTTATGGGTAGGGACACTATTGCCGATATAATAACTTCTATAAGAAATGCTGACATGAATAAAAAAGGAACGGTTCGAATAGCATCTACTAATATCACCGAAAACATTGTTAAAATACTTCTACGAGAAGGTTTTATTGAAAATGTTCGGAAACATCAGGAAAATCAGAAATATTTCTTGGTTTCAACCCTGCGACATAGAAAGACTAGGAAAGGAATATATAGAACCGTTTTAAAGTGTATCAGCCGACCCGGTTTACGAATTTATTCCAACTATCAACGAATTCCTAAGATTTTAGGTGGAATGGGAATTGTCATTCTTTCTACTTCTCGAGGTATAATGACAGATCGAGAAGCTCGACTAGAAAAAATTGGAGGAGAAATTTTGTGTTATATATGGTGATCCTCCTCCTCTGGTATCCTAATTTTATCTCTAACTTCCCATTTGTGAAATAGAGAGGAAAAGTGAGTTATATACCTCTTCCTTCATTAGTTGATACTTCAAGGGGGTTACCTGGAATGAAAGAACAAAAATTGATTCATGAAGGTTTAATTACTGAATCACTTCCCAACGGTATGTTCCGGGTCCGTTTAGATAATGAAGATCTAATTCTAGGTTATGCTTCAGGGAGGATCCGGCGCAGTTTTATACGGATACTACCGGGAGATAGAGTAAAAATTGAAGTAAGTCGTTATGATTCAACCAGAGGACGTATAATTTATAGACTTCGCAACAAGGATTCGAACGATTAGGTGATTTTTTAAACATTCCTTTCATGGGGACACAATTCGAAGTAAAAAAAAAATATTCAAGAAACTTATTTTCCTCAAAAGAGTAGATTCAGAATTAAGGTAAGGAATAAGAAATATGAAAATAAGGACTTCTGTTCGTAAAATTTGTGAAAAATGTCGACTGATCCGTAGGCGCGGACGAATTATAGTGATTTGTTCCAATCCGAGACATAAACAGAGACAAGGATAATCTTTCTAAAAAAGAACTTTCTTTTCTAAAGGGGAGGACCCATGTAAGAATAAAAGATCTGTTTTAACATGAAATGGATATCTCCGTATCTTTTCTTTCTGTATATTTCTGACTCATATTTATGAGATGATAAAATATGACAAAAGCTATGCCAAGAATTGGTTCACGTAGGAATGGACGTATTGGTTCACGTAAGAATGGACGTAGAATACCAAAAGGAATTATTCATGTTCAAGCGAGTTTCAACAATACCATTGTAACTGTTACAGATGTACGAGGTCGGGTGGTTTCTTGGGCCTCCGCGGGTACTTCTGGATTCAAAGGCACAAGAAGAGGTACA